AGATTCTTCCCAAGTGAAACCACACATAAAAATGACATTCCCATAAATTGACAAGATAATATTTCCATTTATTCATCAGAAGAGGCGTATCTTTTGAAGCCAGAATTGATTTTCCTTGATATCTAACATAATGAATGAAAGGATCCTTCAGGAAACATAGGATGCCCGGAAAATCATTAGCAAAGACTTCGACAAGATGTTTTATTATTTTTCTATGTAAATAAATTCGCTCAAAAAGGACTCCAGAAGATGTTAATCGTAAATGAGAAGATTGTTTACGGAGAAAAAGTAAGACAGATTCGTATTCACATATATGAGAATTATATAAGAATAACAATAATCTTGAATTACTTTTTGAAAAAAAAGAAATAGCTTTATTTGGAATAATAACAATATTCCAATTCGAATACTCATGAAGAAAGAACCGCAATAAATGCAAAGAGGAGGCATCTTTCACCCGGTAGCGAAGGGTTTGAATCAAGATTTCCAGATGGATGGGGTAGGGTATTAGTACATCTGCCACATAATTTAAATGTGGGAATTTGTCCTCTAAAAAAGGAAATATTGAATGAATGGATCGAAAATTGTAAGATCTTACGATTTGTGCCCCTTCTAAGGAAGATATTAATCGTAAAGAAAATGGAATTTCCGCAATGACTGCAAATACTTCTGATATAATTTGAGAATACAAATTCTTGTTGTATCCTAAAAATGGATTTTGGTTAGAATCATTAGTGGAAATCAGCAAATGATTCTGTTGATACATTCGCGTAATTAAACGTTTTACAATCAGTAAACTAGATTTATTATCATAAGCTACATTTTCCAACAAAATAGATCTATTTAAACCATGATCATGAACAAGTGCATAAATATACTCCCGAAAGATAAGTGGGTATAGGAAGTCATGTTGCCTAAATCTATCTAGTTCTAAATATCCTTTTAATTCCTCCATTTATTTAAAATTAGATTGAAACCAGGGATAGGGGATTTGATTTCTTGGGTTATTAAATGACACATAGTACGATACAGTTAAAACAGGATATTTAAGAAAAGACTAGATAGATACCCCGGAAACAGATAAGACTTATCAACGGACTCTTTATCCTTTCTTTTTCCATCTAATGAAAATCTAATTAAATCGGTTTATGTTCATTATAGGATAACAAGATGGTTAGAAATCCTTTATTTTTTCAACCCAATCGCTCTTTTGATTTTGGAAAAAAAAAAAGATTTTTATCAATATACTGCTTTTCTACACATTCATCCCCACACTCTAATGGAGAATATCTAATAATAATTAGGATTAAAAAAAATCGATAATCTACTTATGGTAAAAACATTTACCGTATCAAGCACTAATATATTTTTAACGTTTAATTAGATCGGGTAATTATTCAAATTAAGAACAGAAACTCGTTGCTTTTTTTTGTTTCCCTAGAATTGGAGCCAAGGGGCTCTATCCATTTATTCACTTAATCCAACTTTAATCTTTTTTTATTTTTTTTTTTTTTCGCGTCAAGAATTCAAACAAGATTTTGTATCGATCCGATAAGATACGAATAAAATATTCTCAAAATTCTCCATTAATACGACATGCTGCTTTTTCCATTCCTTCCTTTCAGGATCAGTCGCGGTCTTACAAAGCTCTACCGATGGTATCGACGAATCCGTTACTTCATACAAATGTGTAAAAAATGCTAGTCGCACTTAAAAGCCGAGTACTCTACCGTTGAGTTAGCAACCCGAATTAAAATGTATAGATCCAATCGGAATCAAAAAAGAGATTGAATTACACAACGCAATCAAAATATTAAAATAGAAAAAATATTTCTAAGCGATTCTGAACATAAAAATGACCATATCAGATGCAAATACAATGACGTTTAAAATAAGAAGATAGATTAAGATAAAAATATAAATCAAATGTAAATTGATCGACTACCACAGATTTTGTTCGTATGTTATACATTATTATCTTATCCATTTTTTTTATTAAAAAAAAAGAAAGACTTCTTGTATCCCAGCAAATCCAATGAACCCATCGTTTGAATAAAGTAAAAAAAAAACCAAGTCTATAGAACAGAGAAATAGATACATTTATTCACGATCGGATTATATTTGTTTGATATACTGTTGTCAATATGAATGTTGAGAAAAGAACATAATGTAGAAAACCATAAATTAAAATACAAAATGATTCAATATTTTCTATTTAATTCAACAATATTTTTTTATTAAATTCAATAAAATATTGAATTACTATAACTATAATCCAAATCAAATAAAAAAAACGAATGACTTGTATTGAATTGACACTGCATAAATAATAAAGATAGATACAAAAAGGTATAGGTGTAAAAAAAATTCGGAGAGAAGTATAAAAAAATATTGCTTGGGTTTACTCAATCAATATAAGTAAAAAAAGCAAGCTTAAATACCATGTTTTTTTTATTTGATTTGTTCAGTTCATAAAAAAAAAAGAAAGTGAAAGTTTCAACGAAAACCAACCATTATTGATTGAATTAGCAATAATATAAAATTTTCTATTTATAGATCCAACTACTTCATTTATTCACTTTCTTTTTTTTCTATTTATCTGTCTTATTTGAATTTATCTTACTAAAATAAAAAAAAAGAAAATGTTGTCGTTATAGACGACAACATTTTGTGGTAGTAATAATAAATGGGTAGGAATAGAACAAAAGAGGGGGAGTAATATAGAAAAGTTTATACAAAGTTATATACAAGTCATCCCCCTCCCCCTTTTTTTTATTTCATTAATTTAATTTCATCTGTTGATTAAAGGAAAGTTCCATAAAAACTCCCGCCTTCTTTGAAATATCATGAACAGTTCCCGTAGGTTGAGCGCCCTTTTCAAGGAAATATAGAATAGCGGGAACATTTAAATAAGTTTGATTCTTTATCGGATCATAAAAACCCACTTTCCGAAGATCTCTTCCTTCTCTTCGGGATCGAACATCTATTGCAACGATTCGATAAACCACCCATTGGGATAGATGTAGATGAATAATACTCCCCCCCTAGAAACGTATAAGAAGTTTTCGCCTCGTACGGCTCAAGCAAATTCGAAATTATGTCTATGTATAGAATTTTTAATTCATATTAAATAGATCCATAAAATCATCAAATCAATTAAACTATGATTTAAGTGCTTTTCCTTATTATTGTCCGAAAAAAGAAAAAAAATCATTCGTATTCACATCCTCATAACTCAAGTTGGATAATTTTCAAATAACCCAAAAGAAAACCTTTAGGCATTTCGTTTATTGAGCGGTCTCTAACCACGCATTTTTTGTCTGTCTCCTTTAGAATTTTTTTGATTCTTCATTATGATCTATTTATTGAGACAACTGAAAACGGTATTTACTTGTTCCAGAATTCTTTATCGTTCCCTTGAATCGTTGGGTTTAGACATGACTTCGGTGATCTTTAATCATTTCAAAAAATGGCAGCAACATACCCTTTTTGTAATTTCTTTCTATCAAAGAATCATACAAATGGTTGATTCCCGCGTGATACACTTTTGATGGAAACAGTTTTACCAATTCCAAGTAATTTTCCTTATGAATTTTAAACTTGCTAGAATTGGATCCTTTCGATTTCTATATCGAAAATATACTTACGAAGTTGTTTCAACTTATTAATTAACACTAACCCTAGATCCGTGCCCCTAAAAAATGAATCAATACTTTTTACTCGAGCTCCATCATGATCATGTACTATTTACACCACAACCCCCAAAAAATGAGGTTTTTCTAGTGGAACAGAACAAACGATGTCGAGCCAGAAGCACCCTCATTCCTATATAATGAATATAAAAAAAAAATGGCGGATGTCAGAATCCACAACCGACCATATCCTTCAAGTCGCACGTTGCTTTCTACCACATCGTTTTAAACGAAGTTTTACCATAACATTTTTCTAGTAGGTTGCTGTAACCAGTATGTAATTGATTCAATTATGGAATCATGAATAATCATTGGTTCTATCGGTACATAGTAATCTATACTTTTATGAATAGGTAATTTATGAAGAAGTATCAGCAAGAATTCAATTTAACTCCATAGATCTTTATATTAGAATTTAAAATTCTAATATAAAAATTCGAAATAATAAATAACACAAATAAGTTCTTTTTTTTTTAATCTGCATCTTCAATCTTCAAGTGACTTGAAAAAATAGATTCATCAATTTAATACTTCTTCAAGTACCAAAGACTTGTAAGACATTATTCAAAAGATTAAATTGATTGAAAGATTTCCTATTTCAATATTATTCCATTATTTGAATAAAGTTTTACAGTAAAAGTAAAAACCGTATTCTCATAATAAGAGAGAGAAATTCATATTCTGATTAAAACATCAATCATTTCAAACAAATAGATAGAGATAGATCAAAAAAAAATTAAATTTGTTTTTTTTTTCATTAGTTTAATTAATTTAATGGGGTGGAGAATAAAGACTGATTTAAGGGAGTATTGGGGTTGTTATTATTTTTGATAAATCATAATCGAAAGAAAAGAATAGGAGATTCCCATATCTATCAGATCTAAACAAATGTTTTTGAAAGTAATTATATATATATTCTATATATTCTATATATTCTATATATTCTATGTTAAATATTTTTCATTTAGGGATCACAAATCTATTTTCGCAAAAATGAATTGAAATAAATAAAGTTTTCAATGAAATAGAACGATAACAAGACATACATATAAGCATTTCCTCATTTTCTGCGTAGTTTATTTGACTTGAAAAAATTCAATAATCTTTTTGCAACCTTTACCTAAGGTAAAGTGAATAAGATATTAAACTTTGTCTCAATTGTTACATAGATTTACAATTATTCATTAGAGAAAACACAAAAAAGAATCCTAATCCTATAGATTATTGATTGAAGTTAATTAGTACCCCAATATCAAAAACACACCCGTGTTTCTAATTTTAGAAATTGAAAATCAGGCTGCACCACTTAGAATGCAGCATTTAAAATTCCAATGGATATCGTAAGTAAGGCTTTTTTTTTCTTTTTTATGACTAACGAACTTCAATATGAGAGGGATAGGCATACAATGAAAAGCCCGTCCCCGGATTTTGCTTTTTTAATTAAAACTCTTTTCTCTTCTTTTGATCTATGCTCCCATCTTACCTGGATACAAATCGATTCAATTATATTTGTGTGTTATTTGGTGTTATTTGAATACGATTCCATTTTTGAAAAAGATATAATTCAGATAAGAAGATAAGAATCAATCATTATAAGAATAATAAGAAAAAAGAATCATATTCTATATAATATTATTTATTATTTGATTATAGTCTTAATAAAATTTGATTATAGTCTTAATAAAAAAACAGAAAGTTGTTTTAAAAAAAAAAAGACAATCTTTTCTTATGATAGAAAATATGTATTCTAATACAATATTACAATATATATAATCTGATATGATATATTACAATATATAATCTGATATGATATATATAATAGATATGTTCTGGGACGGAAGGATTCGAACCTCCGAATACCGGGACCAAAACCCGTTGCCTTACCACTTAGCCACGCCCCATTTTATATTTATATTCGACATTAATAAACACTAATATTGTTATTAGTTGTTCGTCAATTATAGTCCAAATATCTATAGAATAGATTGGCACTAGGATTTTGATACATTTAGATATCAAATTAAACGAAATTTATTGATCATTACATATAATTCAATTAAGATATTGTATGAAAGTATGATTTCTTCTATTCTCTTTTCATTTTAGAATTGAAGTATTTTTGATTGAGTTAGTTCAAATCAAAGAAAAGTTTTTTGGTCTACCTTCTTTTTATTTTTTAATTTTGAGTTTTTACTCATTTTTTTCTATAACTTAAACTAAAAAAAAATAACATTATATTATCAATTATTAATAACTCATATTAAGAACTCAATCAAAATCAAAATAAATACAATTATCTTCAAGAACAAAACAAAGAACAAAATGTTTGTTATGCTTAATATCTTTAATTTGATCTGTATCTGGCTTAATTCTGCTCTTTCTTCAAATAGTTTTTTCTTCGCCAAATTGCCCGAGGCCTACGCTTTTTTGAATCCAATCGTAGATATTATGCCAGTAATACCTCTGCTATTTTTTCTCTTAGCTTTTGTTTGGCAAGCTGCTGTAAGTTTTCGATGAGATCTTGAATACTGTCCTAGAAAAATTCATGATTTGTTCTAAAAAAAAATTCTAACAATTGATATGATAAGATCAGATAAGTTTTATAGTATAAAACTTCGATTCAAATATTGAAATTCTTGTATCGCCACAAAAAGTCTGGGGATCACCTCATTTCCGCATTCAGACCTTTTTTACATTGAAAGAACTTATTAGAGTCCCCCACAATATCTAATTGTGGGTATGAAAAAAATGGGTAATGAAAGACTTGACTCATATTCCATTATAAATGAATTTCTGAAAATTATTTTCTATTTCTAGATTTATAAAAACCATTTCTTGGTGTCAAAATAAGATATATGTGGTATAAAAATGGAGAATCTATTCTCTTTTTTTTTTCCCCCCCAAAAAAATGATCTTGGAGATTGTGTCATGCTTACTCTCAAACTATTTGTTTACACAGTAGTGATATTCTTTGTTTCTCTCTTTATCTTCGGATTCCTATCTAATGATCCAGGACGTAATCCTGGACGTGACGAATAAAAAAGAAAGTTTTTATTTTCCTTGATCGATTTTTAAATGTTCTTAGGATTTTATCTATTCCACATCTTTAACTATTAAATAAAAAAAAAGACTCGTCTAAATTGAAAGATAAATAAAAAAAATACCAAGTCATTGACAAAAGCGGAAAGAGAGGGATTCGAACCCTCGGTACGAAAAACCCGTACAACGGATTAGCAATCCGACGCTTTAGTCCACTCAGCCATCTCCCCCATCTGAAAAGGATAATTACTATGTTACATTACACAAAAAGTAAGGTTTGAAAAAAGGGTCTTTCTTTTATACCTCTTCTTTTATTATATTATTTTTATTCTATTATTAGTTTATTTAGTTTATTATATAGATATATAATTATCTAGACATATAAAAATATACAAAATATAGAAAAAAAGTAATTCCATTGATATAAAATAAAGTAAGAAGGGCTCGAAAGAAATATCTCCAATCCACTATTCCAATGAATATAAAATGAATATAAATTCATATTAATATATATATAATTACCTATATAATTATAAATACCTAAATAAAATAATAAAATAATATATATTTTATAAGTAAAAAATAAAATATATAGTAGTAATTTATATAAGTAAGAAATATATAAATAATATAAAAAGTACCTCTTTTATTTCGTCTGCAAGAGCTTTTTAAAATTACACGGCCTGGCCAGGTCAGTACCTCGCCGGGCCTTTTTTTTGTTCCAATGACTATTATTTGAAACAAAAAGGCTTGTTATGGAATAAAAAAA